GATTCAAGTCAATAGTTAATGGTTCCAATTTGCCCTGCATTTTTCATTCTGTAACTGAAAAAGCACATTTGCTTTTGAAAGATAAAAAAGGGGGAAGTTTTTAGGTGTTGTTTATTTTGAGAGTTGAGATACCATACAATCAATCAAAGGGAATCAACTGGGTTCAAAAAAAAGGGTTGGGGGGGTTTAGGAAAGGGAGAAAGACAATGAGATTCAAGAAATAATAAAGAAGAGAGCGTTCCCTCTATTTTATATCCGTTTGTTTGGCGGCATGGCCGAGTGGTAAGGCGGGGGACTGCAAATCCTTTTACCCCAGTTCAAATCCGGGTGCCGCCTCATCTACAAAAAAGAGAAATACTTTATTTTTTTGCTCAGCAGAAACAATAGATTCTAGAGGAAACCAAAAGTAAAAACATTATTTTGGAGAGATATGGGGTAGGTAGTGATCTACCTGGATTGTATATTTTATGCTTTTTGCTTCTGAAGGGCAACAAAAGAAACTAAACAATAGGCCTTACTATTCCTACATCTTCCATTAAAAAAGATTTCCTTGATAATACAAAGAAAATCCCTGTGTTATGTATCTTGCTTGTGGTGAATCCTTCCCTATTCTACCATAAATCATATAGGAACTTGTTGTGGGTGGATTTTTTGGATAGTTTGATCCATAGCGTTTGGTCATAATCCCTTTTTGACTCTGCACCATAGATTCCACTATTATTAGTGATCAATAATGGACTAATTCCTTCATATTCATAGAGATAGGGGACATAATTCACATGGATATAGTAAGTCTTGCTTGGGCCGCTTTAATGGTAGTCTTTACATTTTCCCTTTCACTTGTAGTATGGGGAAGAAGTGGACTCTAAAAGCACTACTAATTTAGTTGAGTAATCAAACTGTAGCCATTTTTTCATATATCGTTCTGCAAAGGGATTTGAAATATTAAATATCCATTTCAAAATTATATTGGATTACAGTAATGGACTATATTAAAAAGAATCTTTCAATCAAACAAAGAAAATAGATGCAAGGAAGAACTAGAATTGGGGTGTTAGTTACATGATGTACATCACATATATGAAATTTATAGATATGTACATATATGAAGATACAAGATACATCTTGTAGATTAATCTAGATGAAGCCTATACCTCTTTATACAGTACCAGTACAACTTTAGACAATACAATAATAGAAAGTATGGTAGAAAGAAATTGATATCTTTCTACCATACTACCAGATCTCATATACTGCTGATTCTAGTCCGCTCATTTCATTTAAGACGTGGAATGAAAATCCCTTTTATTTCTTCAATCATTGATAATAAAAAAGAAGTCAAGCTTCATTCGAATCAATTATTTTGACTGACTGTTTTTACGTAGATGATAAGTAAAAAAGCAGTAGGAACTAGAATGAACAGCGCAGTAGCAATAAATGCAAGAATATTTACTTCCATAATCCCATCGTTTTTTACTTCACAATAACTCGGGATCTAATCCCATAGAGATGATAAATCTTCTTCTCTAAATTCAATGAAATGAATTGCATCCCAATGTTATTTGATATTTAATCGGATCAATATCATGAATAACAATATCTGAGCTTTCAGATCGATTCATTGTCGAGAATTGAATAGTATAACATAGGAGGATCTTTTATCCATAACGAATAAAAAAAAGGGGATTCTTGATACAACAAAGAATCCCTTTTCTTTTTTCATTCTTTTCTATAACCTACCGTCTTTCCAACCATCTGATGAGGTATCATCTGACCCGTCTTCCGTTTCAATTGGTCACAAACCCAAACAGTTGAAATGAAATGGAAAAAAGTTGAAGTTCGAAACTAATTAAGTTTGTTATGATCTAAATTTCTTGGAAGACAAAGAGGTGTGATAAAGTTGGATTAGGGTAGAAAAGATCTCGTTTTTTTATAAATGTACTTTTTTGGAGTTTACTCTTGCTTCAATAGGACTCCTTCATCAAAGAAAAAACAGGAGAAGAAATATTATTCATTTCCTTATTAAGCGGAGTAGGGCAGATCTTTCATCTTTCTTTGATCTCTCTTTTATTAAAAAAGAAGCTTCTTTCCTTGGATTGAAACCGGAACATATATCATATCCGAAATTAAGTATGGAAGTGAGATAGATAGATTGTTTACAATTAGGAATTGAGGTTCCCAAAAATAGGAGCTAGAAAATAAAGAGGTGGTTTTAATAGAATATAAAAAGGATTCTGGCGCGCCAACTCTGTTAAGGTCAAGTTCATTTTGTATCACACAATGAAGGAATCCAATTTGTATGTATGCTCTCGGGAACCGGGTGGGTATTATATTGAATTCCATGGATCAGAACCAATAGAAAAAGTAAAACCTGTGCGGTATCTCTTGAAATACTGAATAGGACCCTACCACCAATTGTACCAATCTAGCTCTCCCCACGAATCAGTACTAGTCGAGAATTAATTTAAATTCTTGTATTTCTTCGATGATAAAAAAGACT